TAGACGCCACAATTGCGGAATTTGTCCCCTCTAACTTTTGATTTGTTCGAATATGTAAATAAATCGCGAATACGATCCAAGTAATAAAAGCCCAAGTTTCCTTTGGGTCCCAATTCCAATATGATCCCCATGCTTCATTAGCCCAGACTGCTCCTGAAAGAATACCTATGGTTAAAAAGAGAAACCCTAGACTAATTACACGATAACTCCAATAATCCAATTGTTGAATCAATTGACATCTGTAATAATTCTTAGCAGAAAAAAAAGAAGTCTTTGGTAAAACATTCCTTCTTTCATTCATGTATTGGATTTCACCAAAAGAAAATGACTCGTTTAATAAACGAGTCATTTTACAAAAAATATTTCTGTTTTTTCGAAATGTAATGACTAGAAGTGCTACTGCAAATAATGATCCACATAGAAGAGCTGCATAGCCCAATATCATCATACTTACGTGCATTATTAACCACTCAGATTGGAGAGCAGGTACTAATAGTGTGGATGGATGTCTTTCAGTTAAAATACCCGAAGTAGCAAAGCCTTGGGTAAAAATAGCACTTGACGCAGTTATTGTGCTTAAACTTTCTTTCTTTTTTTTGAAATACGGAACTATATGAATAACTGAGAAACTCCATGAAAGAAAGATTAATGATTCATATAAATCACTTAGTGGGAAATGTCCTGAATAGACCCAACGGATGACTAATAACCCCGTTATACATAAAAAAGTCGCTGTCACGCCCTTTTCTGACGAATTATATAGTTTTTTTATTTTATCCACTAATAAGGTTATTAAATGAATTGTAATTACAATTGAAACGATCGAAAAGGAAATATGAGTTAATATATGCTCTAAAATTGAAAATATCATAAAAAAAAAAAAGAGGAATCCTTTAATTACGAAATAGAAATCAAGAATTTAATTTATTATAGGATCTATTGTATCTCTTTTAGAAGACGGCCTGCCGCCACTCGGACTCGAACCGAGATGCTCTAGCACTGCTTCCTAAGAGCAGCGTGTCTACCGATTTCACCATAGCGGCTTGCTAGAATTCATAATAGTCTATTCATATTCAATCGTCGAGATTGAAGAAATCAATGCAATATTTTTAGGAAAGATAAAACTGGATGAATTAAAAGTCGTTCAAATGGGATTGGAAGGTTCCTTATTTTCATTTAGGGTGTTCATTTTATCTCTTCCCTTAGGACTTTGGTGTAGTTTAGGCTCTCTCTCTTGGAATCGAATTGTTGTAACTGTACGCTTCTATCTTCTAGCTAGTACAGATAGAACAAAAGGAAAATTAGTATTTTTTAATGAATTCTTTCTAATTTATTCGACTTATCTAATTTGAAACAAAAAGGTACATTTTTTCAATGAACACAAAATAAATCCTAAAGGTATACCATACAAAAGACAAAAGGTTGTCAAAATGGAATCGATTAGTTTCACCAATTCCTTCATTTTAAGTAATGATCTTACATATGCTCTTCTATAGATATAGAGAAATTCATTAGATATAGAGAAATTCATTAGATATAGAGAAATTCATTTTTCTTATTCTAGATAAATAGGTTGATGGCGGAAAATAAGGCCTCGCCCTCGAAATGAGAAAATCTACTAAAAAGAACGGTAAAACCTTGTATCTTGTCTTTATTCTTTTTTCAAAAACATGCTTTTTCTAATTTAGTAAACAGAAGCATTTTTATTCTACTCCCATTCCCTATTCATTGGCCGAAAACAATAACAATAGGGAATGGAAATTCTTCTTTATTTTTATATTAAGTTATATTAAGAATGAAATCAGACAATTTTTTGAGTCAAATCGACTTGGATTATTCCAATGTTTTATGACTTATTTGTTTGTCGTACAAAAAAACTTTTTGAATTCCCGGTAGAAAGAGATTTCCCCAATGACAAAGCTTTTAACGCGGACCGATATCCCTTCCCCTTCCAAATATTTTTACGAATCCGCTTTTTTGATATAGAAGTACGTTTTTTTGGAACTGCCATTTAAAAATGAAGAGGTTATTCATTGTTTTAGTTGGATGTGAAAGACATCTATTGTTCAAAACCAATCATTCTTTCCTATTAAAGCTCTTTACTATATTTACTATAAAATTAAAAATCAAAGATTTTCCTTATAGATTCCAAAAGTAGGAAGTAGTAAATTAATATAAAAATGGATACATAAGATAAATACAAGAAAAGATAAGAAGAGATACGCCCGCCCCCAATAGATTTAATACCCTCTCCTACAAAGAAACTCATAATACCAACCCCATTCGTAATTCCATCAATGACTTGCCTATCAAAAAAATCAGTGAATTCCGCTAATCCTCTTATACCTCCTGTTAAAGATGTTGCATAAAAAAGATCTATGTAACCACGATTATATGACCAAACATATAGACCATTTATAATTTTGTCTGAAAGAATTCTCTTAGGACCTGTTTTAACAAATAAATTAATTAAGTCCAAATTTTGCAAAGATGAATAAAC